ATAAAAGGCAGTGTGATAAAGCATTAATACTGATATAATCAATACTGATATAAATATATAAATATATAAATGAAATATAAATAAATCAAATATAAAAAAAAGAAAAAAAAAAATAATAAAGAATAAAGAGCCTCGGGTTAATAAAAACTGAGGAGATTGACTCGGGAACGAATTTTGCCGGAAGCTCCATTGCGGAGTTCAGGCCTAACCATTAATGGAGAAGCTATGAGAACGACGAAACCTGTGACTGCATAGGATTCTATTGAAAACGAATCCTAATAATTCATTGGGTGGGATGGCGGAACGAACCAAGAAAAAATTGATTTATTCCGAGAGGTGTCATGAATTGACCTTACGAATGAAAGAGTCAATATTCGCCCGCGAAACCTTTATTTATTTATTGGATTACAATTTTTGGCCCGATTCGATAGAGGTCAAAATAAGGATTCATTATATTATACGTTATATTCTAAAAAAAGAAGCATTTTTGATATTTTCTATATCTAATAATATACACGTCCAGCTGTATATTTTGTATATACATCTTCCTTTGTAACAAATTAAATATCAATAAATGCCATTCATTACTTATAATTACTTATATTATTAACTCATAATTACTTATATTATATTATTATATAATAATTATAAATAATAAATAATAATTATAATTATACATGTGTATCTGTAATATTTAATATTATTGAATCGTTTCATTCGCGAGGAGCTGGATGAGAAGAAACTCTCATGTCCGGTTCTGCAATAGAGATGGAATTAAGAAACAACCATCAACTATAACCCCAAAAGAACCAGATTTCGTAAACAACATAGAGGAAGAATGAAGGGAATATCTTGTCGAGGCAATCATATTTGTTTCGGCGGATACGCTCTTCAGGCACTTGAACCCGCTTGGATCACAGCTAGACAGATAGAAGCGGGGCGGAGAGCAATGATACGATATGCGCGTCGTGGTGGAAAAATATGGGTACGCATATTTCCCGACAAACCTGTTACAGTAAGACCTACCGAAACACGTATGGGTTCGGGAAAGGGATCCCCCGAATATTGGGTATCTGTTGTTAAACCGGGTCGAATACTTTATGAAATGGGCGGAGTATCAGAAACTGTAGCCAGAGCAGCTATTTCAATAGCTGCGTGCAAAATGCCTATACGAACTCAATTTGTTATTTCACGATAGGGATGTAGAACTAAACAAAAGGGATATTGAGGATGAAAAAACAACCGCAGGTTTCTTTTTTTCTGGACGGACAATATTTCTTTTTTTCCTTCATCCTTTGCATTGAAATAAGAGATTCAAATAAAAAAATATATGATTCAACCTCAGACCCTTTTGAATGTAGCGGATAACAGCGGAGCTCGAGAATTGATGTGTATTCGAATCATAGGAGCTGGTAATCACCGATATGCTCATATTGGTGACGTTATTGTTGCTGTAATCAAAGAAGCAGTGCCAAATATGCCTCTAGAAAGATCAGAAGTCATTAGAGCTGTAATTGTACGTACATGTAAAGAACTCAAACGTGACAACGGTATGATAATACGATATGATGACAATGCAGCGGTCGTCATTGATCAAGAAGGAAATCCAAAAGGAACTCGAGTTTTTGGTGCGATCGCTCGGGAATTGAGACAGTTGAATTTTACTAAAATAGTTTCATTAGCTCCCGAGGTATTATAAATACTAGTAGATGACACTATGATATAGTAGGCTATCTGAAATAGATCAAATTAATAGATTGTGTCTCACGCATATACTTTTTAAAATTTAATAATTCAAAAAAAAAAAAAACAAAGAAAAAAGAAAAAAGGAAACATGTTGATTATATCAAAATTAGGAGGCACAAAAAATTATAGTTCGTTATGGGTAGGGACACTATTGCCGATATAATAACTTCTATAAGAAATGCTGACATGAATAAAAAAGGAACGGTTCGAATAGCATCTACTAATATCACCGAAAACATTGTTAAAATACTTCTACGAGAAGGTTTTATTGAAAATGTTCGGAAACATCAGGAAAATAAGAAATATTTCTTGGTTTCAACCCTGCGACATAGAAAGACTAGGAAAGGAATATATAGAACCGTTTTAAAGTGTATCAGCCGACCCGGTTTACGAATTTATTCCAACTATCAACGAATTCCTAAGATTTTAGGTGGAATGGGAATTGTAATTCTTTCTACTTCTCGAGGTATAATGACAGATCGAGAAGCTCGACTAGAAAGAATTGGAGGAGAAATTTTGTGTTATATATGGTGATCCTCCTCCTCTGGTATCCTAATTTTATCTCTAACTTCCCATTTGTGAAATAGAGAGGAAAAGTGAGTTATATACCTCTTCCTTCATTAGTTGATACTTCAAGGGGGTTACCTGGAATGAAAGAACAAAAATTGATTCATGAAGGTTTAATTACTGAATCACTTCCCAACGGTATGTTCCGGGTCCGTTTAGATAATGAAGATCTAATTCTAGGTTATGCTTCAGGGAGGATCCGGCGCAGTTTTATACGGATACTACCGGGAGATAGAGTCAAAATTGAAGTAAGTCGTTATGATTCAACCAGAGGACGTATAATTTATAGACTTCGCAACAAGGATTCGAACGATTAGGTGATTTTTTAAACATTCCTTTCATGGGGACACAATTCGAAGTTAAAAAAAAAATATTCAAGAAACTCATTTTCCTCAAAAGAGTAGATTCAGAATTAAGGTAAGGAATAAGAAATATGAAAATAAGGGCTTCTGTTCGTAAAATTTGTGAAAAATGTCGACTGATCCGTAGGCGCGGACGAATTATAGTGATTTGTTCCAATCCGAGACATAAACAGAGACAAGGATAATCTTTCTAAAAAAGAACTTTCTTTTCTAAAGGGGAGGACCCATGTAAGAATAAAAGATCTGTTTTAACATGAAATGGATATCTCCGTATCTTTTCTTTCTGTATATTTCTGACTCATATTTATGAGATGATAAAATATGACAAAAGCTATGCCAAGAATTGGTTCACGTAGGAATGGACGTATTGGTTCACGTAAGAATGGACGTAGAATACCAAAAGGAATTATTCATGTTCAAGCGAGTTTCAACAATACCATTGTAACTGTTACAGATGTACGAGGTCGGGTGGTTTCTTGGGCCTCCGCGGGTACTTCTGGATTCAAAGGCACAAGAAGAGGTACACCCTATGCTGCTCAAGCCGCCGCAGTAAATGCTATTCATACAGTAGTCGATCAGGGTATGCAACGGGCAGAAGTTATGATAAAAGGCCCTGGTCTCGGAAGAGATGCAGCATTACGAGCCATTCGTAGAAGTGGTATACTATTAAGTTTAGTACGTGATGTAACACCTATGCCACATAATGGGTGTCGACCTCCTAAAAAAAGACGTGTGTAGAAATAAGAATTAAACCGATTTCAAGAGAAATAAATGATTCAATGATCTGATCAAATATTATAATAATACTTATTATAGTATGGTTCGAGAGGAAGTAGTAGGATCCACTCGAACACTACGGTGGAAATGTGTTGAATCAAGAGTAGACAGTAAGCGTCTTTATTATGGTCGTTTCATTCTGTCCCCGCTTATGAAAGGTCAAGCCGATACCATAGGTATTGCCATGCGAAGGGCTTTACTTGGAGAAATAGAAGGAACATGTATCACACGTGCAAAATCTGAGAAAGTAGCACATGAATATTCTACGATAGTAGGTATTGAAGAATCAGTACATGAAATTTTACTAAATTTGAAAGAAATTCTATTGAGAAGTAATCTGTATGGAGTTATAGACGCATCCATCTGCGTCAGGGGGCCTAGATACGTAACCGCTCAAGATATCATCTCACCACCTTACGTGGAAATAGTTGACACGACACAACATATAGCTAACTTGACGGAACCAATTGATTTGTGTATTGAATTACAAATCAAGAGAGATCGCGGATATCGTATGAAATCCGCAAATAACTCTCAAGATGAAAGTTATCCTATAGATGCTGTATCCATGCCTGTTCGAAATGCGAATCATAGTATTCATTCTTATGGGAATGGGAATGAAAAACAAGAGATACTTTTTCTAGAAATATGGACGAATGGAAGTTTAACTCCTAAGGAAGCACTTTATGAAGCTTCTCGTAATTTGATTGATTTATTTATTCCTTTTCTACATGCGGAGGAAGAGGACATTAATTTCGAAGAAAATAAAAACAGGTTTCCTCTACCCCTTTTTACCTTTCAAGATAGATTAACTAATCTAAAGAAAAACAAAAAAGGAATTCCATTGAAATGTATTTTTATTGACCAATCAGAATTGCCTTCCAGGACCTATAACTGTCTCAAAGGGTCCAATATACATACATTATCGGACCTTTTGAGTAACAGTCAAGAAGATCTTATGAGAATTGAATTTTTTCGAATAGAAGATGTAAAACAGATATTGGACACTCTACAGAAGTATTTCGCAATTGATTTATCTAAGAATAAGAATAAGTTTTCATTTTAAATCCATTGTAATTATTTCATCTTCTTTTTATAAATTATTTCATCTTCTTTTTATAATAGAAAAAAAAAAATTAGAAAGAAAAAAAGAATAAAATTAGTTTTTCATCTTTGGCACGATCCGTATTTTCCCGGAATGGATCATAATAAAATAAAATAAATGTCTCTAGGGAATAATCACTTCAAAGTAAATCTTCCCTAGATACCTATATCATGGTATTTAACAGTTGAATCAATTTGAAAAAGACCTAAAGTTAGGGATTTATCAATAGGTAATGTTGCTCCAATACCTAACCAAAGAGCTACTACGGTACCGATCAAAAAGACTGTTGTAGCTACTGGACGACGAAATGGATTTTGGAATTTATTGACATTCTCCAAAAAAGGTACTGTCAATAATCCCATTGGTACCGAAACCATTAAAAGAACACCCAATAACTTATTGGGCACTGTGCGGAGTATTTGAAATACGGGAAAGAAGTACCATTCGGGTAATATTTCCAAAGGAGTTGCAAATGGATCCGCCGGTTCACCAATCATTGACGGTTCTAGAACCGCTAAGCCTACATTACATGCGAGAGTACCTAGAATTACTACTGGAAAAATATATAAAAGATCATTGGGCCATGCGGGTTCTCCATAATAATTATGCCCCATTCCTTTAGCCAATTTAGCTCTTAATACAGGATCATTCAAGTCAGGTTTCTTTGTTATTTGGATAGGTGAATTCTTATGGATCCATCCCCCGAAGGAACCGGACATGATAATTTTTCATCATCCGGCTCGAGCAAGAACCAAAGGAATGACAGAACTAGATACATATAAAATCTATATTTCATACATATCTCCACATATATAATGACTCTATGTAAGAAAAGATTTACCAAATTCCATTTTACGGAGTTGCAACTATTCATTGAAAAGAATTCAGTTCTTACAAGTAAATGCTCAATACCCAAGTAGGCTTACAAATTTGATCATGATCAAGTGCTTTTTGGATTGTCTCATGTCTTTTGATTGGTGTTTATCCCCACAACATCTCGATTTTCTTACATACAAAGTATTTACTTGTTACTAATAAAGTCTAGCCGCTGTTCTTCCTTAGATCCCTTATTTCACTCCGATAGTATCATAGATCGGGATCGATGCAGAGGAAATGAATGCATTTCTACACTATAAATAAAATTAAGTAAGTGGAATAGATAGAACATTGGATCATGCCACATCACTTATTCTATTCTACGGGATCTTACGGAGCCTGTTCATGCATGACATGATTCGGGTATGATCATAGAAAAGATTCTCCTCAAGCGAACCTGCCTATCCTCTGCTACATAGGGGGACTTACGTGGTGGTTGGATGCGGAGACACATTTGGTTATGAATTCCAACGTGGCGGATAAAATCATATATCCGCATGGCCCAATTAATAGTTCAAGTCACACACTCCCATAATCCATCCTCTCTTCGGAAAATCCACTTCAACTATTCGTATCAATTAAGAAATACAATACTTCGGAGTTGAAGAGAAGTATCCAAATAACATGTCTTATTTTTTCAATAATCCATATTTGTAGCAATGAATCCATATTTGTAGCAATGAAATAGTATTGTTCCTTCCCGATATGATATATGATCAATTACAAATATCTATGATCTGTCTTCTCTATAAAGGACCCGAAATACCTTGCTTACGTATCATTGGAAAGTGCATTAACATAAATACGGCAGTAAGAAGAGGCAATACAAAAGTGTGTAAACTATAAAAGCGAGTCAAAGTGGATTGGCCCACACTAGCACTTCCACGTAATAACTCTACCAAAGGCGATCCTATTACAGGAATAGCTTCAGGTACACCTGTCACGATTTTTACTGCCCAATAACCAATTTGGTCCCGAGGTAAGGAATAACCAGTTACACCAAAAGATGCAGTCAATACAGCTAAAACCACACCTGTAACCCAAGTTAATTCGCGGGGTTTTTTAAATCCACCTGTGAGATATACACGAAATACGTGCAGGATCATCATTAGAACCATCATACTTGCTGACCATCGATGAACTGATCGAATTAACCAACCAAAATTGGCCTCAGTCATTATGTATTGAACAGAGGAAAAAGCTTCTGTAACGGTTGGACGATAGTAAAAAGTCATAGCAAAACCTGTAGCTACTTGTACTAAAAAACAAGTAAGTGTGATCCCCCCTAAACAATAAAATATGTTGACATGAGGAGGAACATATTTACTAGTTATATCATCCGCAATCGCCTGAATCTCGAGACGTTCCTCAAACCAATCATATACCTTATTGAGATAGGTAATCCAAAGGAATTCCCCCTCTGAGAACCGTATATGAGAATTTCATCTCGTACGGCTCAAGCGGAAACACACAAATACTGATTTCAACGGATATGTAATAGAAAGTTCAAAACTTCTTAGCCACTTGATTCGATTTGCCCCAAAGATACGAAGTAACAAAAATCCGGAATCTCTTCTTTGTGATGATAATGCCAAAAATATCAAGTTGGCTCATCCGTCTTTCTTTATGTTGATCGTTACAGGCCTCTTGAATCTTCTCTTCCCTATTTATTTTTTTATTTGTTATTTGATTTGTTGTTTTTTGTGCGTAATGCAGATTAACAATAGTTTTGCTATTGATAGGGATTCCCTTGTTGAGACCCTATGAATCAATTGAAACCTCAGATTCATACTAGAACCACGATGATTTAATCAAGCAAAGCCTCAAGCTAAACTCAAAGGTTCTCTGAGTAAGAACCGTTTGATGATCACTTATTCAATGAATGGATGTAATGACTCAACAAAATCTAGAGAAACATTTGTCCTTTGTTCAAACTGAAAGAAGAAAAATCGTTTGATTTAGGAAATACCTATTTGAATTTTTTTTTTGAGTCCGGTTGCGAAGTCTGAATAGTAAATAGTAGGTATGAATCATAGTTCAAATATTTCTTTTCTTGATCTATTCTATATATTCCGTGCTCCAGATACTAGAATAAATATCCGACGAGGTAGAATCATCTTGATAGAGATGACAGGCCCATTTTCTGTATTATCAATAGGATCGATTATAACAAGTCACACACTCATATTCCAGAAATACCGAAACAAATAAATCTCACGGTCGAACTACCAGAATGGTCTAGAAATCCGAGTCTTTCTTAAGTTAAGTAAAGTCATTTTTTTGATTGAAAAACTAGGACTTTCTAGTTCTTATGAACCTAACTCATTGAAATTCCATCCAGTAAAACGGAAGAATTATAAATTTCCAAAATAATAGATAGGAATATCGCAAATAGAGCCATTGCGACCCCCATAAGTGGTGTAGTCCCCCAGCCCGGTGCTACTTTACCATATTCCGAATTCAATGGTTTCAATAAATTCCCTACAGTAGTTCGTCTTGGCCCAGATCTAGAACTACCCTCAACGGTTTGTGTAGCCATAAAATACTATTCATTGGTTGAGATCTGTTGACTTTGTATACCATTTCGTTGTAGTTGTAAATAAACGATCTTATCGTAGATCCATTGTGATCTTGAAATTATCTAAAAATGGAAACAGCAACCCTAGTCGCCATCTCCATATCTGGTTTACTTGTAAGCTTTACTGGGTACGCCTTATATACCGCTTTTGGGCAACCCTCTCAACAACTAAGAGATCCATTCGAAGAACACGGGGACTAGTTGAAGTAATGAGTCTCCCATATTGGGAGGCTCATTACTTCGATTGAGATAATGAAAAATTATTTCATTTTTTTAGTTTTAGTCGGAACCTTAGGCGGTTCTCGAAAAAAGATAGCGAAAAAAATGATCCCTAAAGTCGAGACTAAAAGGAATGTATAAACCAATGCTTCCATAGATTCGATCGTGGTTTACAATTATAGCTTCCACACCTATTCATTTGGGATCATTTACCATATAAAGAAAAGTAAAGAGTCAAAGAATAAATGGTGATTCAAATCAAGATTTCTCCGGTACCTTATATCAAATCAAAAAAATAGAGGCGAAAGATACCAGAGCAATGTTGTATCAGACTACTTGTCTCCTTGTAGTTGGATCCCCAATTTTTTGAAATGCTCCAAATTCCACTTGAGCATCCAAATCTGGATCAATACCAGCAAAAACATCTCTGAACAAGGTTCTAGCACCATGCCAAATGTGTCCAAAAAAGAAGAGCAAAGCAAACGTAGCATGCCCGAAAGTGAACCAACCCCTTGGACTGCTACGAAAAACACCATCGGATTTCAAAGTAGCCCGATCTAATTCAAAAATTTCACCTAATTGGGCACGTCTAGCGTATTTTTTTACAGTAGCAGGATCACCATAACTAACTCCATTGAGTTCGCCACCATAGAACTCGACAGTTACACCTACTTGTTCAACACTATACTTTGATTCTGCCCTTCTAAAAGGAACATCGGCTCTCACAATTCCGTCTCCATCTACTAAAACTACCGGAAATGTTTCAAAAAAAGTGGGCATACGACGTACAAAAAGCTCGCGCCCTTCTTTATCTCTAAAGACGGGGTGTCCTAACCATCCAACAGCTATTCCATCCCCGTTGTCCATTGAACCTGCTCTGAATAATCCCCCTTTTGCCGGATTATTACCAATGTAATCATAAAAAGCTAATTTTTCGGGAATTTTAGACCAAGCTTCCGATAAACTCAGATTTTCGGCTAGTCCGGCGCTAACTCTTCGATATATTTCTTGCTGAAAGTATCCCTGATCCCACTGATAACGAGTGGGACCAAATAATTCGATTGGGGTAGTTGCTGAACCATACCACATAGTTCCAGCAACAACGAAAGCTGCAAAAAAAACAGCAGCGATACTACTAGAAAGTACAGTTTCGATATTTCCCATACGTAATCCTTTGTATAGACGTTGAGGCGGACGGACACTAAGATGGAATAGACCTGCTAATATGCCCAATGTACCCGCTGCAATATGATGAGAGGCTATTCCTCCCGGAACAAAAGGATCAAAACCTTCCGCGCCCCACGCTGGATTTACGGATTGTACTTTTCCAGTTAGTCCATAAGGATCGGACACCCATATTCCAGGACCATACAAACCTGTTACATGAAATGCGCCAAAGCCAAAGCAAGCCACCCCTGAGAGAAATAAATGAATTCCAAAGATCTTGGGCAAATCCAAAGAAGGTTTTCCCGTACGCTCATCACAGAATATTTCTAGATCCCAATACACCCAATGCCAGATAGCTGCCAAGAAGCACAAGCCAGAAAACACAATATGTGCCCCTGCGACACCTTCATAACTCCAAATACCCGGATTCGTTATAGTTCCTCCTGAAATACTCCAACCACCCCACGAATTGGTTATTCCTAAACGAGTCATGAAGGGTATAACGAACATACCTTGTCTCCACATTGGATCAAGAACAGGGTCAGAGGGATCAAAAACCGCTAATTCGTATAGAGCCATCGAACCGGCCCAACCAGAAACTAGAGCTGTATGCATTATATGGACAGAAAGCAATCGGCCGGGATCATTCAATACGACGGTATGAACACGATACCAAGGCAAACCCATGGAAATACCCCTTTATCAAAGATAAATAGACACTATGTCACCTTATTTTATCGCATTGGAAAGGACTATACTATGTACCTAAGTACCTAACCTTTTCAGTGGATTCTGTATGAAAAAGAATTAATATTTATTCCGTTCCATTGAAAATAACGGAACAATTCTGTTCATAAGAACAAAGAGAAGCAGATCTATTCTATACCCGATAAGTACCAATACGCAATGGGAGAATTGGTACCATTTTGTGGGAACGAATGCATAGATACTTGTTTATCATTCGAACGATCGATTGCTCCATTCGTTAAAATTTTTCTTTATTCATTCGATCTGACTCTATAAACCTTCCAATCAATCTATCTAGAAAATAGAATAAACAGAAAAAAGGATGAAGACAATAAACCCATTGTTACGTTTCCATATTAAAGTGAAGTATAGTACTTAATTTTTTTTCTTTAATTTAATGCCCGTTGGTGTTCCAAAAGTACCTTTTCGGAGTCCTGGAGAGGAAGATGCAGTTTGGGTTGACGTATAGTGCGACTTGTCAGACATATTGGGTCATATGGGATTTACCCGTTCTCTCCCCCGATCGAGATATCCTCTGTTTCGCCCAAGAAATATTGTATTGAGATTGAGTGAACCATCAATCATTTGGAGCGTGAAGTACAATTAGATCAATTTATATTGGGGATCAATATTATCAATTAGAAGAATTTATGGTTGACTTGGACTGATAAAAAAAAATCTCCAGGCTCCGTTCAGAAAATACCAAATTGGTAACAAATTGATAATATATGTACGATTACCACTTGTATCATAAACGATTCTTATACTTACTATAGGAGCGATCTCAAACTGCCAACCAATGGAATAGTATGATGAATACATCGAATAGTTTGGAGAAGACATGAAACAAATTGAAAAAGAAGTCGTAACAAAAAAAGTGGTACTGAGATCATTTGCCCTATATGTACAAATGGAATTCGGGCAGATCTTTTCCCGGAGTAGAACAAACATGAACCTAAAAAAATGGAAAGGGCCCATTCAGGAACAATAAAATGACATCGTGATTTGAATCTCGATGAAACAATACATCAATGAGAGGTTAGTTCAATAAGTTCAGTGAATTCTTTTTTTTTTTATAGGTAAGGGAACAAAAACTCATCTTATGTTTTTTGAAGAATAGAAGAAGAAAACCCCCTTCATTAGAAAAACAAAAACCTGTTACAGAAAAAAAAAAGAAATAGAACTGGAATCGACACATTGATTCTTTTTTTTTTTTCGCAATTTTTTTTGAACCGTATGCATCCAAAGGTGCACGTACGGTTCCTAAGGGAACCAATTTTGTCCTAATCAACCGACTTCATCGAGAAAGATTACTTTTTTTAGGCCAAGAAGTTGATAGCGAGATCTCGAATCAACTTGTTGGTCTCATGGTATATCTCAGTATAGAAGATGATACTAGGGATCTTTATTTATTTATAAACTCTCCCGGCGGATGGGTAATACCAGGAATAGCCATTTATGATACTATGCAATTTGCGCCACCCGATGTGCATACAATATGCATGGGATTAGCCGCTTCAATGGGATCTTTCATTCTGGTCGGAGGAGAAATTACCAAACGTCTAGCATTCCCTCACGCTTGGCGCCAATGAGTTTTTTTATTTGAAAAAAAAAAGGAAGACTATGCCTTCACCATATTGAATATGAATAATAAGTAATAATAGCATGGCACTTCGAGTTCGATATAAGCAAACCATTATTGTTTTTTCATAACATGAGATTTTATGTCGAGATAGTAGTATGAAATGGAGGTCATTTCGGATTTGATCTTATGTGTCGGGGGTACATTTCAGCGTCACAAACCATTCTTTTTCACACCAGAATTCTCTTTCTGATATTTATGTTATGAAAGAAAAAGTACAAAAATGAAAAAAAAAAAAAAAGATCATCTTTTCCTTATTTGATCGTATCAGAAAGGAACTTTGGGATTGCTAAATCACAGACAAAATAAATATATAAAGCAACAGAACCATCATAGTATTTTTTTTACTCCTACGAAAGGAAGGGTGGTAAATGGATCATTCAACGATCCGGATCGGATGGATTCTATTTCTTTCTTCAATAGAATAGAAGAGAAGAAAAAGAAAAAGTAAATTCCATTGTAGAGCCGTATGCACAAAAGATGCCTGTACGGTTGTACAATTCCATTCTTTTTTCTTATATTTTTTTTATCCCTTACTTTAGCCCAATCATGCAAGATAGAAGAACCCTTCATGATGCTATATCAATATCATCAGGGTTATGATTCACCAACCTGCTAGTTCTTTTTATGAGGCACAAGCAGGCGAATTTATCCTGGAAGCGGAAGAACTACTGAAACTTCGCGAAACCCTCACAAAGGTTTATGTACAAAGAACGGGTAATCCTTTATGGGTTGTATCCGAAGACATGGAAAGAGATGTTTTTATGTCAGCAACAGAAGCCCAAGTTCATGGCATTGTTGATCTTGTAGCGGTCGAAAATGAAAATACTAGGGATTTCATGTAAATCCATTTCAAACCATAATTCGAATTTTCTGCGATTTGATATTGAATAGAAAAAAAAATTCATGATTATCAATCATCAGGTTAAGATCGATCTAAACCAACCCATTCCATTCTAGAATTCTATATATACATACGACATGCCAACTATTAAACAACTTATTAGAAACACAAGACAGCCAATAAGAAATGTCACGAAATCTCCCGCTCTTAGAGGATGTCCTCAGCGTCGAGGAACATGCACTAGGGTGTATGTGCGACTCGTTCAGATCATGAGTTCGAACAAATGAGACAATTTTCCAGTATCAATGACCAGTACCAATGAAAAGGATAGATAGAGAAGATCTATCATATACCTATATTGTGTTTGGAATTTATGGTTTACATTGGTGCAAATCCAATCACCTAGATTTGAGATGAAAAGCAATTCCCCATTGGGGGCAAATGGTTATCCATTAAGCGGAGGAAATGGTATTATAAGAAGCAAAAAGGTTATACTCCTATTCTTGAAAGAACGGACTAACAGGGTCAGCTACCTAGCCAACTTTCATAATTAAATGCCGTCACTGTATGGATAACTCTTATTGTGAAAAGAACTATTACTGTATAATTGATGGGTAGAGCCAAAGAGTGTGAACTATACAAGTTAACAATAACATTTGATAAAATGAAAGAAGAGGCTCCGGTGTATAGAGAGGACCTCACCGTTTAAAAAAAAAGTAACCATAGAAACGATGGAACCCACTATTTTTTTTTTTATTTGGTATCGTTAGAATTTCTTATTTCCAGGTGAAATGCCTGAAAGGAATAAAAAATCGTGGTTGGGGAAAGTCATAGTAGCAAAAGCCATTGGAATTTATATTTTATATATCGGAATAATCCGTTTTGTTATTAATTGACGGGGGGTAAAGGATGACTGAAAGAAGAGAAATCGATTAGTTATTCATTAAGGTTTAATTTGATTCAATGACCAGAGTTAGACGAGGATATACAGCTCGGAAACGTCGAACAAAAATTCGTTTATTTGCATCAACCTTTATTGGGGCTCATTCAAGACTTACTCGAACGACTACTCAACAGAAAATGAGAGCTTTGGTTTCCTCTCATCGAGATAGAGGCAGGCAAAAGAGGGATTTTCGTAGTTTGTGGATCACTCGAATAAATGCAGTAATTCGTGAGAATAAGGTATTCTATAATTATAGTAGATTAATACCAAATCTGTACAAGAAGCAATTGCTTCTTAATCGTAAAATACTTGCGCAAATATCTATATCAAATAAGAATTGTCTTTACATGATTTCCAATCAGATTATCAAATAAAGGATATGATATTATAAAATAAAATAAAGAAATGATTGAAATTGAAACAGAATTCCCCGGAGAATGAACTCCGGGAAGATAGAATAAAAAAAAATGAAGTAAGATAAGTAGTAGGAATGAACGAACATGTTTCAATAAAAAAAAAAAAAAAGATTTCTTCTTCCCCCATTTTTTATTTCTTATAACACAAGAAATAAATCGGGATTCTAGGCCTTTTGAACAAAACATCAATCTGAGCTTGAGTTCCGATTGGAGTTTTGAGTCAATTGAGGAGTATGTTTATTTATTTCTGGTTCTAGGACCGGTAGTTCTGGGGATCGACTCGGCTCTCTCAAATTGTTTCTCATTATTAAGAAAAGGTAACAAAGATAAAATACGAGCTTGTTTTATAGCAATAGTAATTAATCGTTGTTGTTTCAAGGTCAATTTATTCACCCGTCTAGATAATATTTTTCCTTGTTCACTAATAAATCGACTAATTAAACTCATGTTTCTATAATCGATTCGATCCCCCGATCCAATTGGGGACAAACGCCTACGAAGGGATCGCTTGTATTTACGAAAAGGTTGCTTGGATTTATCCATGGTTTATTCCTTATCTCTAAAATTCGATTTCTTTATTCATTTCAGATCTGACCGAAATAGGCTTTGATTCGCATCGTTTATATTATACATATCATATATAATACATATCATATGTATATATATATATGAAAATGAAATCGGGTTTGATTTGTATTGTATATATTATGTATATTGTATATATTATGTATATTATATATGTTATATTATATATGTTAAGTTAAATATGTTAACCTAAATATGTTAAGTTCTTCCTCTTCCTGTTCCTTGGAAAGATCGCGCACACGTTCTGTTCCATCTATTTCTTTATTTCCCCATGAATCGTATGCTTGTGACAATAGCGACAAAATTTTCTCAATTCTAATCGACTGGATGTATTGTGTCGATTCTTTTGAGTAATATATCTAGAAATACCCGGCGATTCTTTATTGACACCATTTCGGACACAACTGGTACATTCCAAAATAACTCTGACTCTGACATCTTTACCCTTGGCCATGAACCCCCTTTTGATTTTGGATCGGCTTAACTTCTTCTATTTTCGACCCGAACTGAAGAAGAATAAAAGAACAAAAAAATCAATAAGAAAATCAATAGAAATTACTAACTTGAAATTCCATTTTCATTTCTAAAGATTTCGTCGTGTTGTATGTGTTGTAGTTATATAATTACAATTAATATTAATAGAGTAATAGTAATAATTTAATAGAGTAATAGTAATAATTAATAATTAATAATAAAGTAATAATTAAGTAATACAATTTCTTTCTAACTATCAATTATTCCTATCTTAAATCCCAATATTTCATTTAAGTATCTTCTTTCTATGCTATGATTTCGTGGATTCTGCCCTAGATCTGGATACACATTTCCATTTCTGTTCCCCAAAATTCGATCTTAGATTCACCAGATTTTTGTCGAGGTTCGATACACTTTTTCTTTTTCTTTCCTTCCTATCCTCCTCCTATCCTAAAGAACTGAAAAAAAAAGGAAGGGGCGCAATTTTAGTCACGTCACGTAGAATCGTATCCCTAATTTTCTTCATTTCTTCGCATATTAATAACTAGAATGAAAAAAAAGGGAATGACAAGGCATCTGGGAATAAACGATTAATTTCTATCAATAGACCTGCTAAAGACCCAAACCATAGAGTAGTTAGCACAGGTGCCACGGAGAGATATGTTTTTATATCTCGCATTGAAGATCCTCCTTCTTTATTGTAATACATATATGTATGGTCAGATGTTGTAGTTCAAGATCATTTGTATTTTTTTTTTTACTTTACGCGGAATTCCTAACTAAAATAGATATGTACAATGAACCGATAGATGAGATTTTCCTGTCCCTAAAAAAGAAAAAGATGACCCCTTCTTCCTGAGCATTTCCGATAAATTTTTATTCTTTTTTTTATACGATACGCCGATAAGATAAATTAAAATTTTTTTTATACGTTAGGTTTCAGATGTATAAAATTATTTTATTATATGAAACCAAAAAGAAGAAGTGACAAGAAAATTCTATATAGATAGAGGGGAAAATAACAATGTGGAAAACAAGACAGGGATTTTGTACAATGACACTGTACAAGAACTTTCAAAAGGGATGTAGCGCAGCTTGGTAGCGCGTTTGTTTTGGGTACAAAATGTCACGGGTTCAAATCCTGTCATCCCTACCTATTACTTCTCTTATGGGCAGTAACGAGGGATTAATTAAGATCGATTGAAATTGGACATAATCTTTCATTTTTGCATGCTATACGTATGCAAGATATATTTGGGGGTAAAAAACCTTTTCTTTACACTACAGTCGTATCTCCTGTAATAAGAAAGCGCTCTTAGTTCAGTTCGGTAGAACGCGGGTCTCCAAAACCCGATGTCGTAGGTTCAAATCCTGCAGAGCGTGATTCCGTTTATGTTATGTCGAATCACAATAAAAAAACTTAACAAAAAAAAGTGTAATTGAAACTTGAATTTGACCTCCCGCAGGGAGGAGGTCAATCAAAAAAAAAAAAGAAATGTTACTCAATCAAAGGTCCAACTGATCACCACGTCTGTATTGTAAATATGCAGTTACGAATAATCCTGCCAAAGTAATAGGAATTAGACCTAAGACGATTCCAAATAGAAAAACTTCAATCATTTCGGTTTTTTGAGGGGATAAAAAGATGGGTAAGATCTATCCCTAAATATTAATCTGAATTATCCGTGAATCTCAATAACCAAGAATTGGCAATTGATGTGGAAAGGAACCTGGAACACCTGGAATCTCAGAGAAATATTCATTTTTATGAATTGTTCATTCAATTCATTTCAAATAAGTCGTATCTTATTCAAACCAATCAATAGAGCTGGGGTTATAGTTAAAGCAGCCAGTAGAAAACCGAAATAACTAGTTATAGTAGGCATGAAAGAGCTAAATTAGATATGTTCTTTTGTTACATATGTTGATAAAACACTTACCTAAGTTTCAATTTTTCCCAGATACAACAGTAACGGTAAGAAAAAACCAATTGACAGGATTAGTTTAGTTCAATTGAAAGTTCTTGATTCATCAGCTGTGACATCGATCGGTCCTGTGATTCCGAATCGACAGATTCATTGTGCAATTCGTGAGTTGAGTAAAGTAATAGTAATAAGAACTGTATCGTGTAACTTCATTCAAAAATGAAATTATATTTAAGTAATTTTGGAATAAAATAAAAAAAAAAAAATTGGATTTGAAAAGAACTTCAATTTTGATCATTTCTTTTCTTTTTCAATAAAAAGGATCTAATCCATTTGGGGGCGAACGCCCTGATATTACCTTTTACTTATTTTTTTTTAACTCATTGGATTCAGTACATTAATAGGTTGGTTAATCGCCCATAATATCTCGAATGAGAAGAAAAAAAGTGCCCTACGATATATCGAAACGATCTATCAAAAAAAGAAAACCTTTACTTTCATTTTTATTCTTTTTGGGGGGTCCAACT